TTGGGATAGGTGAATTCTTATGGATCCATCCCCCGAAAGAACCGGACATGATAATTTTTCATCATCCGGCTCGAGCAAGATTCAAAAGAATTACAGAAATGAAAATCTATATTTTATAGATATCCACACATATAAAATAGAATGACTCCATGTAAGTGATAAAGGATTTACTGGGTCCCATTTCTGAAGTTGCACCTATTCATATTCAGTGCAAATAATTTAGTTCTTGCGGATAAATGCTCAATATCCAAGTAGGCTTAAAAATTTGATCATAATCAAGGGCTTTTTGGACTGTCTCATGTCTTTTTGATTTTATTCGTTTTTTTCCCCACAACATCTCGATTTTCTTACATACAAAGTCTTTACTTGTTACTAATAAAGTATAGCCTCTGTTCTTCCTTAGATCCCGTATTTCACTCCGATAGTATCATATTATAGATCGAGGTCGATGCAGAGGAAATGAATGCATTTCCATACTATAAATAAGTAAGTGGGATAGATAAAACATTGGATCGTACCACATCACTTATTCTACAGGATCTTACGGAGCCTGTTCATGCATGACATAATTCGGACATGATCATAGAAAAAATTCTCCTCAAGCGAACCGGCCTATCCTATGCTACATAGGGGGATTTACGTGGTGGTTGGATGCGGAGACACGTTTGGCTGTGAATTTCAACGTGGCGGATAAAATAATATATCAGCATGGCCCAATCAATAGTCCAAGTCACACACTCCCATAATCCATCCATCCTCTCTTCGGAGAATCCACTTCAACTATTCTTATCAAATAAGAACTAAACTACTTCGCAGTTGAAGAGAAATATCAAAAAACATGTCTTATTTTTTCAATAATACAGATTTGTAGCAATGAAATACTATTGTTCCTTCCCCATAGAATATATTAGAAATTACAAATATCTATGATCTGTTTTCTCTATAAAATAAAGCTATAACTATAAAGGACCTGAAATACCTTGCTTACGTATCATTGGGAAGTGCATTAACATAAATACGGCAGTAAGAAGAGGCAATACAAAAGTGTGTAAACTATAAAAACGAGTCAAGGTAGATTGACCCACACTAGCACTTCCACGTAATAACTCTACCAAAGGAGATCCTATTATAGGAATAGCGTCAGGCACGCCTGTCACAATTTTTACTGCCCAATAACCAATTTGGTCCCGAGGTAAGGAATAACCAGTTACACCAAAAGATGCAGTCAATACAGCCAGAACCACACCTGTAACCCAAGTTAATTCGCGGGGTTTTTTAAACCCACCTGTAAGATACACACGAAATACGTGCAGAATCATCATTAGAACCATCATACTTGCTGACCATCGATGAACTGATCGAATTAACCAACCAAAGTTAGCTTCAGTCATTATGTATTGAACAGAGGAAAAGGCCTCCGTAACAGTTGGACGATAGTAAAAAGTCATAGCAAAACCCGTAGCTACTTGTACTAAAAAACAAGTAAGCGTGATTCCTCCTAGACAATAAAATAGGTTGACATGAGGAGGAACATATTTACTAGTTATATCATCTGCAATCGCTTGAATCTCGAGACGTTCCTCGAACCAATCATATACTTTATTGAGATAGGGAATCCGAGAGGACCCCCCCCCCGAGAACCGTATATGAGAATTTCATCTCGTACGGCTCAAACAGAAACACACAAATACCGATTTTGACGTATATGCAATAGAAAGTTCATCTTAGCTGCTCGATGCAATTTGTGCCAAAGATAGGAAGTAAAAAAAATCCGAAATCTCTTCTTTGTGATGCTAATGCTAAAAATATCAAGTTAGCTCGTACACCTTTCTTTTTCTTTATATTGATCGTTCCAGGCCTCTTGAATCTTCTCTTTCCTATTTTTGTTTGTTTTTGTTATTTAATTTGTTGTTTTTTGTGCGTAATGCGGGTCGACTTTTGTTTTACTGTTGATAGGAATTCCCTTGTTAAGACCCTATAATCAATTAAAACCTCAGATTCATACAAGAACCACGATGATTTAATCCCAAGCTAAATAAAAGGGTTGTTTGAGTAAAAACCATTTGAGCATCAATTATTCAATTTCAATGAGTGGGTGTAATGACTCAACAAAATCTAGAGAAAGAGGTTGTTCTTCAGATAAAATTAATTTCATAAGTCTAAAGAAAGAAAAATTATTTAATTTAGGAAATACCCATCTGAAATTTTTTTTAGTCCGGTTGCGAGGTCTAAATAATAGGTATGAATCATAGTTAGAATATTTTTTTTCTTACTTTTATCTATAATATTCCGTGTTCCAGATATTAGAATAAATATCCGACGGGGTGGAATCATCTTAATAGAGATGACAGGGCCGTTCTCTGTATTATCAATAGGATCAATTATAACAAGTCACACGCTCATATTCCGGAAATACCGAAAAAAGAAATACCACAGTCGAACTACCAAAAAGGTCTATAAATCCAAGTTTTAAATAATTTTTTTTTTGATTGAAAAACTAGAGGTTCATAGTTCTTATGAACCTAACTCATTGAAATTCCATCCAGTAAAACGGAAGAATTATAAATTTCCAAAATAATGGATAAGAATATTGCAAATAGAGCCATTGCAACTCCCATAAGTGGTGTAGTCCCCCAGCCCGGAGCGACTTTACCATATTCTGAATTCAATGGTTTCAATAAACTCCCTACAGTAGTTTGTCTTGGCCTAGATCTAGAACTACCTTCAACGGTTTGTGTAGCCATAAATCCTATTTAATCATTGGTTGAGATCGGTTGACTTTGTATACTATTCCGTTGTAATTGTAAATAAATAAACGATCTTATCGTAGATCCATTGTGATCTTGGAATTTTCTAAAAATGGAAACAGCAACCTTAGTCGCCATCTTCATATCAGGTTTACTTGTAAGCTTTACGGGGTACGCCTTATATACTGCTTTTGGGCAACCCTCTCAACAACTAAGAGATCCATTCGAGGAACACGGAGACTAGACTTGTTGAAGTAATGAGCCTCTTGATATGAGGACCCATTACTTCAGTTTCTATAATGAAAAATTATTTCATTATTTTTTAGTCGGAACCTTAGGTGGTTCTCGAAAAAAGATAGCGAAAAAAATTATCCCTAAAGTCGAGACTAAAAGGAATGTATAAACCAATGCTTCCATAGATTCGATCGTGGTTTACAATTATAGCTTTCACATCTATTCGTTTGATTGAGTGGGATCATTTACCATACCATAAAAAAAGAGGGGAAAGAATCAACGAAAAAAAGTTGATTCAAGTCTCTATTTTTTTCTCGGGTACCCGAGAAAAAAATAGAGATAGAGGATAAAGATACCAGAGCAGTCTTGTATCAAACTACTTGTCTCTTTGTAGTTGGATCTCCAAGTTTTTGGAATGCTCCAAATTCTACTTGAGCATCCAAATCTGGATCAATACCAGCAAAAACATCTCTAAACAAGGTTCTAGCGCCATGCCAAATATGTCCAAAAAAGAAAAGCAAAGCAAACGAAGCATGCCCAAAAGTGAACCAACCCCTTGGACTACTACGAAAAACACCATCAGATTTTAAAGTAGCCCGGTCTAATTCAAAAATTTCGCCTAATTGTGCGCGCCTAGCATATTTTTTCACAGTAGCAGGATCGCTATAATTGACTCCATTGAGTTCGCCACCATAGAACTCAACAGTTACACCTACTTGTTCGACACTATACTTTGATTCTGCCCTTCGAAAAGGAACATCCGCCCGAACAATTCCATCTCCATCTACTAAAACTACCGGGAATGTTTCAAAAAAAGTAGGCATACGACGTACAAAAAGCTCGCGCCCTTCTTTATCTCTAAAGACGGGATGTCCTAACCATCCAACAGCTATTCCATCCCCGCTATCCATTGAGCCCGCTCTGAATAATCCCCCTTTTGCCGGATTATTACCAATGTAATCATAAAAAGCCAATTTTTCAGGAATTTTAGACCAAGCTTCCGATAAACTTAGATTTTCAGCTAGTCCGGCACCAACTCTTCGATATATCTCTTGCTGGAAGTATCCCTGATCCCACTGATAACGAGTGGGACCAAATAACTCGATTGGAGTTGTTGCTGAACCATACCACATAGTTCCAGCAACAACAAAAGCTGCAAAAAAAACAGCAGCGATACTACTAGAAAGTACAGTTTCAATATTTCCCATACGTAATCCTTTGTAGAGACGTTGAGGCGGACGGACACTAAGATGGAATAGGCCTGCCAATATGCCCAGTGTACCTGCTGCAATATGATGAGAGGCGATTCCACCGGGAACAAAAGGATCAAAACCTTCCGCGCCCCACGCTGGACTTACAGATTGTACTTTTCCAGTTAGTCCATAAGGATCAGACACCCATATTCCAGGACCATATAAGCCTGTTACATGAAATGCGCCAAAGCCAAAGCAAGCCACTCCTGAGAGAAATAAATGAATTCCAAAGATTTTGGGCAAATCCAAAGAAGGTTTTCCTGTACGCTCATCACAGAATATTTCTAAGTCCCAATACACCCAATGCCAGATGGCCGCTAAAAAACACAAGCCAGAAAACACAATATGTGCTCCGGCCACGCCTTCATAGCTCCAAATACCCGAATTCGTTACAGTTCCGCCTGAAATACTCCAACCACCCCATGAATTGGTTATTCCTAAACGAGTCATGAAGGGTATAACGAACATACCTTGTCTCCACATTGGATCAAGAACAGGGTCAGAGGGATCAAAAACCGCCAATTCATATAGAGCCATCGAACCGGCCCAACCGGAAACTAGAGCCGTATGCATTATATGGACAGAAAGCAATCTGCCGGGATCATTCAATACGACAGTATGAACACGATACCAAGGCAAACCCATGGAAATACCCCTTTCTCAAAGAAAAATAGACACTATGTAACTTTATCGCATTGCAATAGACTTATACTATTTACCCAATCTTTTCAGCGAATTCTGTATGAGAAAAGGTTACTTTTTATTGTATTCCGTTGAAAATAACGGCTGAATTCTGTTCGTAAGAACAAAGAGAAGCAGATCTATTCTATACCCGATAAGTACCAATACGCAATGGGAGCATTAGTCCTATTTTGGGGGAATGAATGTATGGATCCTTTTTTTTATTCGAACGATCTATCTCTTCATTAAGATTTTTATTTCTTAATTCTATCTTTCTCTAAAAACCTTCGAAGAAGACAATAAACTCATTCTTACGTTTCCATATTAAAGTGAAGTAAAGTACTTAAATTTTTTCTTTAATTTAATGCCCATTGGTGTTCCAAAAGTACCTTTTCGGAGTCCTGGAGAGGAAGATGCAGTTTGGGTTGACGTATAGTGCGACTTGTCAGACATATTGGGTCATATGGAATTTCCCCATTTTCTCCCCCGATCGAGATATCCTCTGTTTCGCCCAAGAAATTTTGTATTGATTGAAGAATCAATCATGCGTAGCGTGAAGTTAAATTAGATTAATTTAGATTGAGGAGCAATATTCTTAATTAGCAGAATTTATGGTTAACTTGGACTAAAAAAATAGAGTATCCAGGCTCTGCTCATAAAATACCAAATGGGTAATAGTAATATATGTAGAATTACCGCTTGTAGCTATGCATATAAGATTCCTCTATTTTATTTATTTAATTAGAGAAGCACTCTTAAACTGCCATGTCAACCATTATAATAAATACATTGAATAGTTTTTTGGAGACATGAAACGAATTGAAAAAAAAACTCGTAGCAAAAAGAAGCGGTACTGAGATCATTTGTCCTATATGTACAACTAGAATTCGGATAGATCTTTCCCCGGAGTAGAACATGAACCTAAAAGAATTCAAAGGGCCCATTCAGGAACAAGAAAATGACATCGTGATTTAAATCTCGACGAAACAATACATCAATGAGAGGTTAATTAAATAAGTTCAGTAAATTCTTTTTTTTTAGGAAGGGGTAAAAACTCTTTCTTTTTTTAATGGAAGAAAAAACCCCTTCATTAGAAAAGCAGGAATCTCTTAAAAAAAAGAGAGATAGAATTGGAATCGACACATTGATTCTTTATTTTCGCAATTTTTTTGAACCGTATGCATCCAAAGATGCACGTACGGTTCAAAAGGGATATAATTTTGTCCTAATCAACCGACTTTATCGAGAAAGATTACTTTTTTTAGGCCAAGAAGTTGATAGCGAGATCTCAAATCAACTTGTTGGTCTCATGGTATATCTCAGTATAGAAGATGATACTAAGGATCTTTATTTGTTTATAAATTCCCCTGGTGGATGGGTAATACCAGGAATCGCTATTTATGATACTATGCAATTTGTTTCACCCGATGTACATACAATATGCATGGGATTAGCCGCTTCAATGGGATCCTTCATTCTGGTCGGAGGGGAAATTACCAAACGTCTAGCATTCCCCCATGCTTGGCGCCAATGAGTTTTTATAAAAAAAAAAAAAAGAAGAAGAAGACTATGCCTTCGCCATATTGAATATGAATAATAGGTAATAATAGCATGGCACTTCGAGTTCGATATGAACAAACTATTATTGTTTTTTCTAACACGATATTTTCTATCGAGATAGTAGTATGAAAAAAGGTTATTTCCGACTTGATCTTCTATGTCGGGAGTGCATTTCAGCGTCACAAACCGTTTTCTTCCACACCAGAAGCCTTTTTCTGATATTTCTCTTACGAAAAAAAGAGTACGAAAAAAAAAAAAAGAAACTTTGGGATTGCTAAATCACAGACGAGATAAATATAGAAAGCAACAGAACCATCATAGTATTTTTTTTTTACATTACAATATGAATGAAAGGAAGGGTGGTAAATGGATCATTCAACAATCTGGATCGGATGGATTCTTTTTTTTTCTTCGAAAAAATAGAAGGGGGAAAAGGAAATTCCATTGCAGAGCCGTATGCAATGCACAAAAGGTGCCTGTACGGTCCGTCGTTCAATTCTATTTTTTTTTCTTGTTTTTTTTTAGTCCTTACTTTAATCCAATTCTTCAAGATAGAAGAACCATTCATGCATGATGTTAGATCAATATTATCAGGGTTATGATTCACCAACCTGCTAGTTCTTTTTATGAGGCACAAGCAGGGGAATTTATCTTGGAAGCGGAAGAACTACTCAGACTTCGCGAAACCCTCACAAAGGTTTATGTACAAAGAACAGGTAACCCTTTATGGGTTATATCCGAAGACATGGAGAGAGATGTTTTTATGTCAGCAACAGAAGCCCAAGCTCATGGCATTGTTGATCTTGTAGCGGTCGAAAATGAAACTATTGGGGATTTCGCCTAAATATATGATTCCCTCCAAAATTCTATTTTTCCGTGATTTTATATTGAATGTAAATAATTCATAATCATCAATAAATCAGGTTAAGATCGATCTAAACCAACCTATTTTATTATATATATGTATGATATGCCGACAATTAAACAACTTATTAGAAACACAAGACAGCCAATACGAAATATCACGAAATCCCCCGCACTTAGGGGGTGCCCTCAACGACGGGGAACATGTACTCGGGTGTATGTGCGACTCGTTTAGATCATGAGTTCAAACAAAATAAATACAGCAATTTTTCAAGTACCAATCACCAGTACCAAGGAATAAAGATAGATAGGATGGAAAAACGTTATTTACTATCTATAAAGCTAAAGATTCATCATCTACCTATATTTTTGTGTATGAAATTTATGGTTTCCATTGGTGCAAATCCAATCACCTCAGTTTGAGATGAGAAGTAATTCCCCATTGGTAGCAAATAGTTATCTATTAAGCGGAGGAAAGAGTACTATAAGAAAAGAAGCAAAAAGGTTATGTTCCTATTCTTGAAAGAACGGACTAACAAGGTCAGCTACCTAGCCAACTTTCATAATTAAATGCCGTCACTGTATGGATAACCCTTTTGTGAAAAGAACTATTACTAATTGGTAGAGCTAAACTAAGGAGTGTGAACTATACAAGTTCACAATAACATTTGGTTAAATGAAAGAAAAGGCTCCGGTGTATAGAGAGGACCTCACCGTTTACGAAGTAACCATAGAAACGATGGAACCCACTATTTTTTTTTATCGCTAGAATTTATTCTTTCCGGGTAAAATACCCGGAAAGAATAAAAAATCGTGGTTGGGAAGGTCATAGTAGCAAAAGCCATTGGAATTTATATTTTATATATCGGAATAATCCGTTTTGGTATTAATTAACTAGAGGGGGGATAAGAGGATGACTGAAAGAAAAGAAATCAATTAGTTATTCATTAAAGTTTAATTTGATTCAATGACCAGAGTTAGACGAGGATATATAGCTCGGAGACGTCGAACAAAAATTCGTTTATTTGCATCAACCTTTATAGGGGCCCATTCAAGACTTACCCGAACTGCTACTCAACAGAAAATGAGAGCTTTGGTTTCCTCTCATCGGGATAGGGGCAGACAAAAGAGGGACTTTCGTCGTTTGTGGATTACTCGAATAAATGCAGCAGCTCGTGAGAATATGGTATTCTATAGTTATAGCAAATTTATACACAATCTGTATAAGAAGAAATTGCTTCTTAATCGTAAAATACTTGCGCAAATAGCTATATCAAATAAGAATTGTCTTTACATGATTTTCAATAAGATTAGCAAATAAAAGAGATTCAAAAGTCATATATCATATATATATATAAATAGCGAAAACAGAATAGAATTCCCCGGAGAATGGACTCCGGGAAGATAAAATAAAAATGAATTTAAGAAATGAAAAATAAATTAAGATAAGTAGTGGGAATGAACGAACATCTTTCAAAAAAAAAAAAAAGATTTCTTCTTTCCCTATTTGTTGTTTCTTATAACACAACAATCAAATCTGGATTCGAGGTTTTTCGAGCAAAACATCAATCTGAGCTTGAGTTCCGCTTGGAGTTTTGAATCAATAGGAAGAGTATATCTAAGAGTATATCTAAGAGTATATGTATTTATTTCGGGTTCTGGGACCAGCCGTTCTAGGGATCGACTCAGCTCTCTCAAACTGTTTTTCATTATTAAGAAAAGGTAATAAAGATAAAATACGAGCTTGTTTTATAGCAATAGTAATTAATCGTTGTTGTTTCAAGGTCAATCTATTCACCCGTCTAGATAATATTTTTCCTTGTTCACTAATAAATCGACTAATTAAACTCATGTTTCTATAATCAATTTGATCCCCCGATTCAATTGGGGGAAAACGCCTACGAAAAGATCGCTTGGATTTGCGAAAAGGTTGCTTGGATTTATCCATGATATATTTCTTATCTCTAAATTTCTATTTCTTTATTCATTTCAGATCTGACCGAAATGAGTTTTCTTTTTTTATTTGTATATTATATATTTATATATGTTAAGTTTTTCTTTTTCCTGTTCCTTTGAAAAATAATAAAATACATATGTTCCATTCGATCTATTTCTTTATTTCCCCATGAATCGTATGCTTGCGACAATAACGACAAAACTTTCTCAAGTCTAATCGACTGGGTGTATTGTGTCGATTCTTTTGAGTAATATATCTAGAAATGCCCGGAAATTTTTTATTAACACCATTTTGGGCACAACTGGTACACTCCAAAATAACTCTAACTCGGACATCTTTACCCTTAGCCATGAACCCCCTTTAAATTTTTGATCGACTTAATTCTTCTATTTTCGACCCGAATCTAAATCTAAGAAGACGAAAAGAACAAAAAATAAAAAATATATATATATATAAATAGAAATCAAAGTTACTAACTAGTTAATTCCAATTAATACTAATAGAAATTAATAGAATATAATAATTTTATGTGAGTAATACAATTTTTTCTAATTATCAATTATTCTTTCCAGTATTTCATTTAAGTATCCTTTTTTCTATGCTACGATTTCGTGGAATTTTTTACCCTATACAGGAACCTCTTTTCCATTTCTGTTCTCCAAAATAAAATAGGATCTTAAACTATAATTAAAAAAAGGGGAATG